AATTCAAAAATTTCACCCAATTGAGCACGTCTAGCATATTTTTTCACAGTAGCAGGATCACTATAACTCACTCCATTGAGTTCGCCGCCATAGAACTCAACAGTTACACCTACTTGTTCGACACTATACTTTGATTCTGCCCTTCTAAAAGGGACATCCGCTCTAACAATTCCGTCTCCGTCTACCAAAACAACCGGAAATGTTTCAAAAAAAGTAGGCATACGACGTACAAAAAGTTCACGCCCGTCTTTATCTCTAAAGATAGGGTGCCCTAACCACCCAACGGCTATTCCATCCCCGTTGTCCATTGAACCCGCTCTGAATAATCCTCCTTTTGCCGGATTATTGCCAATGTAATCATAAAAAGCTAATTTTTCAGGAATTTTAGACCAAGCTTCTGATAAACTTTGATTTTCGGCTAACCCAGCACTAACCCTTCGATATATTTCTTGCTGGAAGTATCCTTGATCCCATTGATAACGAGTAGGACCAAATAATTCGATGGGGGTAGTTGCTGAACCATACCACATAGTTCCGGCAACAACAAAAGCTGCAAAAAAGACAGCAGCTATACTACTGGAAAGGACGGTTTCAATATTTCCCATACGTAATCCTTTGTATAAACGTTGGGGCGGGCGGACACTAAGATGGAATAAGCCCGCTAATATGCCCAATGTCCCTGCTGCAATATGATGAGAGGCTATTCCTCCCGGAACAAAAGGATCAAAACCTTCCACGCCCCACGCCGGATTTACAGGTTGGACCTTGCCAGTTAGTCCATAAGGGTCCGACACCCATATTCCAGGACCATACAATCCTGTTACATGAAATGCGCCAAAGCCAAAGCAAGCCACTCCTGAGAGAAATAAATGAATTCCAAAAATCTTGGGCAAATCCAAAGAAGGTTTTCCTGTGCGCTCATCACAAAAAATTTCTAGATCCCAATATACCCAATGCCAGATAGCTGCCAAGAAGCACAAGCCAGAAAACACAATATGTGCTCCGGCCACACCTTCGTAACTCCAAATACCCGGATTTGTTATAGTCCCCCCTGTAATACTCCAACCGCCCCATGAATTGGTTATTCCTAAACGAGTCATGAAGGGTATAACGAACATACCTTGTCTCCACATTGGATCAAGAACGGGATCGGAGGGATCAAAAACGGCTAATTCATATAGAGCCATTGAACCGGCCCAACCAGCAACCAGAGCCGTATGCATTATATGAACAGAAAGCAAGCGACCGGGATCATTCAATACGACAGTATGAACACGATACCAAGGCAAACCCATGGAAATACCCCTTTATCAACGAAAAATAGACACTATGTAACTTTATTGCATTGGAATACCTCCCCTTTTCGGTGGATTCTTTCGGAGAAAGGATTAATATTTGTTCTATTCCATTAGTAATTAAGGGAAGAATTCGGCTCAGAAGAAAAAAGAGAAGCAGATCTATTCTATACCCGATAAGTATCAATACGCAATGGGGGTTGATCCTATTTTTTATGAATGAACGCATCCCTATTTGTTCATCATTCAAAGGACCTATTGGTAAGAATTCTCTTTCATTCATTCTGTCTTTCTTTATTTTATGGCCTTATTCTATCTATGTATAAAATATGAGGCCAATATTATTAAGACCATTATTACGCTTCCAGATCAAAGTGAAATATAGTATTTAATTCTTTTTCTTTCCTTTAATGCCTATTGGTGTTCCAAAAGTTCCTTTTCGAAATCCGGGAGAGGAAGATGCAGTTTGGGTTGACGTATAGTGCGACTTGTCAAATATATTGGGTCATATGGGATTCCCCCGTTCTCTCGCCCGATCGAGATATCCTCTGTTTCGCCCAAAAAAGATTGATTGAATTATCAAAAATTTGTAGCGTGAAGTGTAATGAAGTGCAATTAGAGATCCATTTCATTTTTTTGGGGGGGGTATCCAGATTAATATTTTCAATTAGAATGATTTATGGTTGGCTTGGTTGGACCGAAAAAATGAAGCATCCAGGCTCCGTTTAGAAAAAACCCAATTGGTAATACATTTATGATTACCACCTATATCATAATCATAAATCTTTTTTATTTACAAATTCGAAATAGAAATAAGAACGATTTCAAACTATTAATCAATCGAATAATATGAGAAATACGTTGAATATTTGGCGGAAAACATGAAAGAAAAAGGAATTAAAATAAAAAAGGAAATGAAATCATAGCAAAAAGATGTGGTATTGGGTCATTTGTCCTATATGCGCAAATCAAAATCGGGCGGATCTTTACTCGGAGTAGAGCATAAACCTAAAAAAATTGAATAAAAAATTGATGAAACCCATTCAGGAACAAGAAAATGGCATCGTGATTTGGATTGAATCCCAATGAAAAAAAATAGATCAATGAAAAGTTTGTGCGATAAGTTTAGCGAATTTTTTCTATATTATAGATTATAGGAAAACGGGCCAAAACTTATCTTTCTTTAATTTCATTTTGAATTTCATTTTATTTTAAAAATGTAAGAAAAAGCCCCTTCGTTAGAAATTAGAAGTTAGAAAAGGCACACTAGAAAAAACGAAGGATGGCTGGAATCTACACATTGATTTTTTTTTCGCAATTTTTGTTGAACCGTATGCATCAAAAGGTGCCTGTACGGCTACTAAGGGATACAATTTTATCCTAATCAACCGACTTTATCGAGAAAGATTACTTTTTTTAGGCCAAGAGGTTGATAGCGAGATCTCGAATCAACTTATTGGTCTTATGGTATATCTCAGTATAGAGAATGATACCAAAGATCTGTATTTGTTTATAAACTCTCCTGGCGGATGGGTAATACCCGGAGTAGCTATTTATGATACTATGCAATTTGTGCACCCAGATGTGCATACAATATGCATGGGATTGGCTGCTTCAATGGGATCTTTTCTCCTGGCCGGAGGCGAAATTACCAAACGTCTAGCATTCCCTCACGCTCGGCGCCAATGAGTTTTTTTTATTTGATGGAAAGAAAAAAGAAGACTATGCCTTCGCCATATGAAATATGAATTAGTAAGTAATAATAGCATGGCACTTCGAATTCGATATGAAATTTTTTTGATTTCTTTTTTTTTTTCAAAACATTAGATTATGTATCGAAAGAGTAGTATGAGAGAAAGGGCATTTCCAATTTTATCTTAGCTTTCGTGGGCCCATCTCAGCGTCACAAACTTTTTTTCTTTTCACACCAGAGGCTATTAACAATATTTATAACAATATTTATGTTATAAAATAAAAGAGTACGAAAAAAAAAGACTATTTTTTTCTTTCTTTTTTTTTCAAAAAAAAGAAACTTTGGGATTGCTGAATCACAGACGAAATAAATATATAAAGCAACGGAGCCATCATAGTATTTTTGAACTTTTCCGAAAAAAAAAGAAAAAAAAAGAAGGGTGGTAATTGGATTATTTAGTGATCTGGGTCTAATAGACGCTCTCTATATTTTCTCTTTTTCTTTTTTCGATGAAAGAAAAAAGAGAATTCCATTGTAAAGCCGTATGCAATGCACAAAAAATGCCTGTACGGTTGTTCAATTCTATCTTTTTTTTCTTATTATTCTTTAGCTATTTTTAGCTATTCTTCTAACTCACATAATGAGGCGAGAAGAACCTTTTATTATGTTATATCATCAGGGTAATGATCCATCAACCTGCTAGTTCTTTTTATGAGGCACAAACAGGAGAATTTATCCTGGAAGCGGAAGAACTACTGAAACTTCGCGAAAGCCTCACAAGGGTTTATGTACAAAGAACGGGCAAGCCCCTATGGGTTGTATCCGAAGACATGGAAAGAGATGTTTTTATGTCAGCAACAGAAGCCCAAGCTCATGGAATTGTGGATCTTGTAGCGGTTAAATAAGTTAAATAACAAATAGCAATAGCAACGATTTAACACCAATCCACAATTTAATTAAGATTGATTTAATCGCTCTTCTTCCTTTCCTTCTTAACTTAAGCCTAAGGGGTTAATATTTTATTAATCTATTAAAGAGAAAAAGAAGTAATTCAGAATCATCTGGTTAGGATCGATCTAAACCAGTCTATTATGTATATGATTCAGTATGCCAACTATTAAACAACTTATTAGAAATGCAAGACAGCCAATTAGAAATGTCACGAAATCCCCTGCTCTTGGGGGATGTCCTCAGCGCCGAGGAACATGTACTAGGGTGTATGTGCGACTTGTTCAGATCATGGGCTGAGAAAAAAGAAACAACTTTTTCAGTATCAACGATCCGTACCAGTGAATAGAATGGGGTTCGTCCGTTCACTATCTAAAAAAGATAGATCTACCATATCCTTCTATTGTGTATGAAATTTATGGTTTCCATTGGCGCAAATCCAATCTTGGAATTTAAGATGAGAAAAAATTCCCCATTGGTAGCAAATGCTTATCCATTAAGCGGGGAAAATCCTATTTTAAAAGCAAAAAGATTATGCTTCGACTCTTGCAAAGAACGGACTAACAGGGTCAGCTGCCCAATTAATCCTCATCCTTACATACCGTTACTGTATAAGATAGATCTCGTTGTGAAAGATCTATTACTGGAAAATTTATGAGTAGAGCCGAAGAGTGTGAACTGTACAAGTTACCAATTAAATGAAGGAATGAGCTCCGGTGTATAGAGAGGACCTCACCGTTTAAGAAGTAACCATAGAAACGATGGAACCCACTATTTATTTCTCCATTTCTATTTACTCCTTTATTTTAGTTAATATGCTTTTTTTGATACCTAGTATCAATACAATTTCTTATTTCAAGGCGAAATGAAATGCCTAGAAAAAAGGAAAAATCGTGGTCGGGACGGTTAGAGTAGCAAAAGCCATTGGAATTTTTATTTTATACATTGGAAGAATCCGTTTTGTTATTAATAGACTAGAAAAGAATAACTGAAAGAAAGAATTAGTTATTCATCAAAATTTCTTTTATTCAATGACCAGAATTAAACGGGGATATATAGCTCGTAGACGTCGAAAAAAAATTAGTTTATTTGCATCAAGCTTTCGAGGGGCTCATTCAAGACTTACTCGAACTATTACTCAACAAAGAATAAGAGCTTTGGTTTCGGCTCATCGGGATAGAGATAGGAAAAAAAGGGATTTTCGTCGTTTGTGGATCACTCGAATAAATGCAGTAATTCGCGGAGTGGGGGTATCCTATAGTTATAGTAGATTAATACACAATCTGTACAAGAAACAGTTGCTTCTGAATCGTAAAATACTTGCACAAATAGCTATCTCAAATAGGAATTGTCTTTATATGATTTCCAACGAGATTAGAAAATAAGGAGATCGGAAGGAATCCAACGAAATGCTTTAAATGAAATGGGGTTCCCTCGAGAATGAACTCGGGGAAGGTAGAGTAGAAATTAATATGATAAAAAATTCTGATTCTGATAAGGTCATCAAAACAAGATGAGCGAAGACGCTCAATAAAAAAAAGATTTTTTTTCTTCCCCAACCGGATTCGATTCTTTTGAAGGGGTAAGCCTATTTATTTCTGGTTCTAAGAGCAGTAGTTCTAGTGGTCGACTCGCTTCTTTCAAACTGTTTCTCATTATTAAGAAAGGGTAACGAAGATAAAATACGAGCTTGTTTTATAGCAATAGTAATTAATCGTTGTTGTTTTAAGGTCAATCTATTTACTCGCCTAGATAATATTTTTCCTTGTTCACTAATAAATCGACTAATTAAACTCATGTTTCTATAATCAATTCGATCCCCCGATTGGATCGGGGGCAAACGCCTACGAAAAGATCGCTTGGATTTAAGAAAGAGTCGCTTGGATTTATCCATGATTTCTTTATTCCTTATTTCTAAAAAGAATCCTATCCCTATCTCTATTTCTAAAATCCTATTTTGAAAATTCAAATTATAGAATTAATATAATAAATAGGAAATAGGATTTGGTTTGTTTATTTTATTATTGTTTATTTTATTATTATTTATCATTTCAATATATAATAATAATATATATAAATAAAAATATATTAATAATATAGAAATTATAAATAATATTAATAATATAATAATATAGAAAGAAAATATGCGTTATATATAACTAATTAGATACTTATACTTAATATATTATATACCTAATGTCATATTTTCATATTCTCGGGAAGTGGTGACATACGAGCACTTGATTCGATTTATTTCTTTATCTCCCCGTGAATTGTATGTTTGTAACAATAAGGACAGAATTTCTTCAATTCCAATCGACTGGGCGTATTGTGTCGATTTTTTTGAGTAATATACCTGGAAATACCCGTTGATTCCTTATTAACGCCGTTTCGAACACAACTGGTACATTCCAAAATAATCGTTACTCGGACATCTTTACTCTTGGCCATGAACCTCCTTTGAGTATTTAATTCACCCAACTTTTCTATTTTCCGATCAAAAGCGAAGAAGAAAGGAATGAAAAAAAAAAAGAAATAAAAGTTGCTAACTCAAAACAAAATCTTTCAAGATTTTGTTGCAATCAATATAGTAAATCAATATAGATTTATAGTAATAGTAAATAATAAGAATAAGTAATACAACGATTTCGAACTCTATTTAGAATCAAACCACCGTACGGGATTTTCTTTAAGTATCTTGTAGGATACTGTTGTTCCAGCCACATTTCTCTTTTCGCTCTACTAGTAATTTAATTGGAGCTTGAACCCGAGTTTCGGTGAGGTTGAATCCACTTTTTTCGTTCTACCTTCCTTATTTATTTTATCTAATTCTAAAAAAAAAACTAAAAAAAAAAATAAAAAAAGGGGGGGGGGGCGAGAGAGTAGTCACAGATATTTGATTGTATCTCGATCTAATCTTTTTCGCCCCGTCCCGCGGCAATAACTCGAATTAAAAAAAAGGGAATGTTAACGCATCCGGGAAGAAACGATTGATCTCTATCAATAAACCCGCTAAAGAACCGAACCAGAGAGTACTTAGTACCGGTGCTACGGAAAGATATGTTTTTAGATCGCGCATTGAAAATCCTCCTTCTTTATCGTATTACATTATGGTAATACATATATAATCGCATGTATGTGTGGTTAAAGACCACTTGGATTTGTCTATTTGTACCCGGAATTCCTAATTCAAAATTCAAATTTAAATGGACAATGATTCGATAGATAAGATTTTCCCTTTCTTAAAACAGCAAAACAAAATAGGTCCCTTTCCGCCTGAGAATTCCCGCTAAAAATATTCATTTATTATTCATTATATGGTTGTTATATGATATGAGACCAAAAAGAGGAAATGGAAAGATCCGTTTTGTATATCAATAGATGAAATAAGGGTGTGGAAAACAAGACAGGGATTCTCTACAATGACATTGTAGGCCAATTGAAAGGGATGTAGCGCAGCTTGGTAGCGCGTTTGTTTTGGGTACAAAATGTCACGGGTTCAAATCCTGTCATCCCTACCTATTACTTCTCCTTTGAGCAGTAACGAGGGAGTCGTTTTAGATT